TTTTTGTACCGAGGGTTCGAATCCCTCTCTTTCCGCCCCCTCGGATCCTTTGGGACTTTCGAATTGTAAGGAATCCTAACCCTCGGATTTTCTCATAGATAAAGGTACGAAATAAATCCAATTTGTAAGAAAAAATTCCCAAAAATGGAGGATTTTTACTCCTCACGTCCAGGATTACGTCCTGGGTCATTGGATAAGAATCCAAAGATAAAGAGGGAAACAAAGAATATCACTACTGTATAAACAAAGAGTTTGAGAGTAAGCATTACATAATCTCCAAGATTTTTTTTTAAGGAATAGATTACCCGTTTTTCCTTACCGCACAGATCCACTAGCATGGTTTTTTTTATTTTGACACCTAAAAAATGCAAAAATCAATTCTAAAAAAAATTGCAAGAATTGCTTTATAATAAACAGTCTTACCAATATCAAAAATTACTTTAAGTATTGTGTGGGTACCTAAAGGTACCTGCTCAACGTAGGTGCAGGGGGTAGAAAGGCTGATCCTAATTTTTTGTTGGAGCTATACATTCAATGTAGAAGAATTTGAATTTTAGAATTGAAAGTTCATAATATAAGACTTCTCAGCTCTTCTACATTTTTGCATTTTTTTGGAATGAATACATCATTAAATTTGGCAGACAGAACAGAATAGTAAGGATTTCATCGAAAACTTACAGCAGCTTGCCAAACAAACGCTAATAGAAAAAAGAATACAGGTATGACAGGCATAACATCCACGATTGGGTTGAAAATGGCATAAGCTTCGGGTAATTTGGCTAAGAAAAAATTAGTCGGATAAAGACCAGAATTAAAACAGATAGAAGTTAAACTAAGTATATTAGGCATAACAAGCATTTCGTTCTTGTAGAGTAGATAATTGGATTTTGATTGAGTTATTTTTCTAAGGGAAAAAGGAAAAGAAAAGGTGGATTCAAAATCCTTTTTTCTTCGGACTTTCCCAAATACAAAATACCTCCTTGTATTCGCATTCTCAAATGAGAATGGAAGAAATTCGACTTTCATATAATATCTTAATAGAATTCCATGTAATGATCAATGGATTTTTTGGATTCTATATTATCCGTATGTTTAGAATCCTAGCAAGAAAATATCCCTCATTTTTTAGGTAATTGAAGTGGGATTGACTATTAATATATAATAAAAATACTGTTTATTAGTGTCGCAGAAAACGAAATGGGGCGTGGCCAAGTGGTAAGGCAGCGGGTTTTGGTCCCGTTATTCGGAGGTTCGAATCCTTCCGTCCCAGACTTTTTTCATGAAACGAAAGATAGAATCATATTGTGCCCTGCACGACACAAAAGCTTATTAAAGAGAATAATTATTTATTGATTGAAAAACACGAATTTATGAGGGAAAACACTGTATAAAAAATCAGATCTATTCCTTTATGATACAGATAGGTTTTTGTTTTGTTGTTTTATTAGTAAAAAAGAGGGTCTTTTCTTTGGTTTTGGTTAAGCGAAAATGATCTCGATCTATGATTTATTAAATATCCAGAATGATCCATTCCGGTAAGGATAAGGTAAGAACTGTTCGTTGGATAGATTAGAATGGGTTCGAAAAAAATCATGCTTTTCTTATTTTTAATTTTGAGTTCTTTATTTTTTACTTCATTTTTTCTTTCTTTTGTTACTCCTGTTATTCCAGTCGAAGAACTATTCATTGGCATAGTTTATTTGTTGGAGAAGAGTGGGTTCTTCTCATTTCAGGATTGATCATCTGGAGTTCTCTGTTGAGGATGGAAATTCAATAATAAATAAGTCTTAAGCAAACTATTTTATTCCTCTTTTTCAAAGTATGTTTTATTCATATGATAGAATATGGGTTTAAATAAATTGGATCCTTGCGGAGTTTTCCACGATAAATACTTATTTCTTTTATCCATATTTCTCCATAAATAGTAAGTTTGAATTAGTATACAAAACCAATGACTATTCATGATTCCATCCATATTGGATCAATTCTCGATACCACTTTACAATGAAATTAGAGGAATGTTATGGTAAAACTTCGTTTAAAACGATGTGGTAGAAAGCAACGTGCGACTTGAAGGAGATGATCAATTGTGGATTTTGCTATCCACCATTTTCCATAGTAATGAAAATGCTCTTGGCTCGACATAGTCTGTTCTATTTGTCCCGAACCGAATTTGCGCTGAGTTGTTTGTAAGTAAATAGTACACGATGGAGCTCGAGAAGACAGAATTGATTTTTTATCAAGGGAAAGAATCTAGGGTTAGTGAAAACTAATAAATTAGGCCAACTTTGTCAGTCTATCCTTAATATAGCAATTGAAAGGTTAAAATAAGGAAAAGTCTAATTTTGAAAGATTGGCAAATTTTTGCGATTAAAAGTCTATCAGAATCAATCGTTCATATTCGATTTCTCTAGAAGAGGAACATGCTTTATTGAAGGAAATAAGAAAAAAACAAAGGGTATGTTGCTACTCTTTTGAAAGAAAAAAGAATAGGAATTCCCGAAGTAATGTCTAAACCCAAGGATTTCACAAATCAAAGATAAAGGATTCCGGAACAAGTAAACATGATTTTCAATCATCTCAACATGAGATAAAGAAAAGAGTTTAGAGACGACTCAAAAAATTTCGAAGGATTTCTCTTTTGAATACTGTCAGTTAAAATTCACCAACTTGAGTCATGAGTATAAATGAAATTTGTTTTTTTTCTATAAGGAAATTAATGCAAGTCATAGTCTCGAGCCGTATGAGGAGAAAACCTCCTATACGTTTCTAGGGGGGGGGCTTTGTTTATCGACATCTATCCCAATAAGCTGTCTATCGAATCGTTGCAATTGATGTTCGATCTCGAAGAGAAGGAAGAGATCTTCAAAAAGTTGGTTTTTATGATCCGATAAAGAATCAAACTTGTTTAAATGTTCCTGCTATTCTCTATTTCCTTGAAAAAGGTGCTCAACCTACAAGAACTGTTTATGATATTTTAAGGAAAGCAGAATTATTTAAAGATAAAGAAAGAACGTTAAGTTAATTGAAGAACTAAATGAATAAAAAAGTAGGAGAGGGTCATTAATATCCCTTAACTATTTAGACACAGCCTCTTTTTTAGTCCTTTTTTTTGCTGCATTTATGTGGTGCCAATCCAACAAAAGCCCTTATTTAATTTCCTTATTTGGATCCGATTGGTTTTCTTACCATTGTATTTCTATTGACAAAGGTCTATTGAACAAATAGAATTTGTAGCTAGATGGGTCTCTTTATCGTTACTCCATATTAGTTCTGTCTACACTTTGCTCAAATGATAGGGTTGCCCCCCCCCCCCCCCCGCATATACTCTCATATAAGATTTTTCTATTTAAATGCTAAAAAATAACAATTTTGCTATTATGATTGGGGCCGCTCCTTTTTTAACCTTAGTGAAATTAAACCGATCTGTTTATTTTGGTATTTGAGTGTTTTTAATGTGTGATAAAATCTTTCTTTTAATGTCCTGCTAATTCTATGTTTTCTCAGGAACCCCCGGTGTAATTCCATCGATTTTTGGATTTCGATCGTATCTAAGTGCTATTTTATTTGGGTTGCTAACTCAATGGTAGAGTACTCGGCTTTTAAGTGCGACTATGATCTTTTACACATTTGGATGAAGCAACAAATTCGTCCGGACTCTTGGTAGAGTCTAGAAGACCACGACTGATCCTCAAAGGTAATGAATGGAAAAAGTAGCATGTCGTGATAAAATCCATTTTTTTTTTTTGAATAAAAAAATTCGGATTTTCTGGGTCTAGTGAATAAATGGATAGAGCCTAGCTCTAATTCTGGTAAAATAAAAAGCAACGAGCTTAACTTCTTAATTGAAATGATTCCCTGATCTAATTAGACGTTAAAAATGGATTAGTGCCTGATGCGGGGAAAGATTGGGTTTTCCTATCGGTGGACCCTTGCATTTTTTTAGGAATCCTAATTATTCTTGATTATGGCTTGAAAAGGAGTGTTATGAATTGAATGTGTAAAAGAAGCAGTATATTGATAAAGAGACTGTATTCCAAAGTCAAAAGAGCAATTGGCCTGCAAAAATAAAGGATTTGTTCTTTTTTGTAATTAGAACAAACATAAACTAATTAGAAAGGAGCAGAAAAAGATCTATGGATTAGACTCCCTTTCTTTTCAGGGTTTGTTTTAAAAAATGTAACACCCTGTTATGACCATATTGCACTATGTATCATCATTTGATAAACCGAGAAATGCTTTTTTCTCTGATTCAAGTAGAAATACAAATGGCAAAATTCAAAGGGTATTTAGAAAAACAGAAATCTCGTCAACAATACTTCGTTTATCCACTTCTCTTTCAGGAATATATTTATGCATTTGCCCATGATTATGTATTAAATGGTTCCGAACCTGCGGAAATTGTTGGTTGTAATAACAAGAAATTTAGTTCACTACTTGTGAAACGTTTAATTATTCGAATGTATCAGCAGAATTTTTGGATTAATTCGGTTAATCACCCTCACCAAGATCGATTGTTGGATCACAGCAATCCTTTTTATTCGGAGTTTTATTCTCAGATTCTATCTGAGGGGTTTTCCATCGTTGTAGAAATCCCATTCTCGCTAGGACAACTATCTTGTCCGGAAGAAAAAGAAATACCAAAGTTTCAAAATTTACGATCTATTCATTCCATATTTCCCTTTTTAGAAGACAAATTTTTGCATTTATATTATCTATCACATATAGAAATACCCTATCCTATCCATTTTGAACTCTTGGTTCAACTCCTTGAATACCGGATCCAGGATGTTCCATCGTTGCATTTATTGCGATTTTTTCTCAACTATTATTCGAATTGGAATAGTCTTATTACTTCAATGAAATCCATTTTTTTTTTTTCAAAAGAAAATAAAAGACTATCTCGATTCCTATATAACTCTTATCTATCAGAATATGAATTTTTCTTGTTGTTTCTTCGTAAACAATCTTCTTGCTTACGATTAACATCTTCTGGAACC